AAATACCCGACTTTGCCTTTTTTTTTAGGAAAAACTCATATCCAAGGCAGCTTACCACAAGCACCCCACCCCATACGACTAGTTTGGGGGGCTGTTCGCCTTTTGAATCAAACAAAGTAAGTAGTAGGGGCTTCATACTACTTTCATTCATTCTAAAGGAAACCGAAGAACCAACCTTTAGTCAATAGGAGCCCTACTTCCCTCTTTTCGACCAAAAAACTTCAATTCAAGCGCAAACCAATTTCTTTCTTAGTCACCGGGCTCCGCGCACCTTTGGTACTTCAGTAGGGCGAGCTGTTTGATAGTGACTTCTTTCGTTTGGTAGGGCGACGAAAGGCTACTTCAATCTAGGAAACAGCCGGAAACTCGAAAGGATCGCCTTTGGAAGCGTTCGCCGGTAACCAAAGCGTCACTCCTTCCTTTTGATTTTGTCGTGACGCTGACTGAATCCAATCCATAAACGCGGAAACGAAAGAAAGTGCGTTCCCTTTCGTCAAGTAGGTGTAGGCATATGAACCACTTTTGCTTTGCTTTATTGGAACAAAGAAAGAGGCGGAATGGAGAAAGGAAAGGGGCAAGGGCGGTCTTGCTTGGCGCGAAGGCTGCTGGTTCGGGGGCAGGGTACGGTACTAAAGGTCCTCGGACTTCCAGACGGTCTTTCTTTTGGGCAGCTGTTCACCGTTGGATCTCGCCAATACAGCCTCCTATAGTTTTCGTTACCGAGATATCTTTTTTTTTCATTGTTCCCAGGGATTTTTTGGGGAATCTGCCCCCATGCTGCAAACAGTCAAATCTTCAGCCCCTTGTCGCTCTTCTTTTCTTTCCTCGCGGGCAGGAAGCACACCAGCAGCATGCCTTGCGTGATTCTACTGTGTTTTTTGCACTTGACTGGGTGGACAGTTGACCAAAAGAGAACTTCGATTCGCCCGGCCAGCAGGCTAAGGTGTGCTTATCTTGTGTGACAACACTACAGAGCGAGTGGCGCTTCTAGGCGGGCAGCTGTGTGACAACACTACAGAGAAAGCGGCGCTTTCGTGTAACATGCTATGGTCTCAATGCCCTTACGAGGTAGTGATGAGTTTCACGCGCTCTAAGCCCGGCCCGTGCGCGGTTAGGAAGATTGGCCGAAATCTGAGCGGTACCACCCACCCTACCCTACCACCTATAGGCGGCCGTCCGTCCTACAGCCGCCCGAAAAGGAACTGCAGTGATCTTGAATAGGAATCCTACAGCGATAAATAGAATCCCCATAAAAATACCACTAGATCGAGCACCAGTGATTTCGTATCCGGTCAAAATCTTGGCTAATTGATCGAAGTGGGTAGCTCCAGTAGACCCATAGATCATGGAACAAATAGGGTGGGTAGGCCCAACTGCCACACTACACGTATAGACGCGAACCCCCCTCGTTACCGTACGTGCGACTCTCACCGCATACGGCTCGCACAAAGACTCCTAAATCCATCCCGAGCCTTTTCTTCCGCCTCTCCTCTCCAATCCTCGATCAAACTTGCGTTCCCCAGGCGCTATTAAATGGGGTCTTTCCTTCGCCTATCGTATGTATCGGCTTGGCTTCGTCCCTAACCAAGGAGGCATTCTGGCGGGCGCGTAGGAATGCCGACTACTACGACTACAAGCCTACTTATAGTGATCAAAGAACTCTTTTTTTCTTCTAAAACGAAAATAAAATTTCGACTATCAACCGGCCTGGGAGGGGCCCTTTTGACCTACTTCTAGGGCCTCAAAAGGCACACATGCCGGCTCCCTTTTTTCAGCGGGAAAGATCTCCCTTTGGAAACAGTACTCAAGTTGACAAAGCAACCTAATTTCTCCGGTTACCTTTGTCAACTCTTTTTCTATCGGGCAAAGTAAGATAAAAAAACTGTCGTGACGCTGACTGAATCCACTTCAACATCCATTCCACTCCTTCATCCTTAAACCCGGTCACTCTCGTTCCCGCAACTTGGTAGTTTTGTTACTCTTTATGTTGACAAAGTGAACAGGGGCGGAATCAAAGTAGGCGACGCGAATCTTTCAATCGGATACCAATTGCTTGGATGCGTTTGAAAGCCAAGAGATGACTTGAAGAATAAATTCTTTCTAGGTTTGTCTTGTGTCTCCGAAACAAATGGTCCATTTATTGATGGGCGAACGACGGGGATTGAACCCGCGCGTGGTGGATTCACAATCCACTGCCTTGATCCACTTGGCTACATCCGCCCCTACCCCCCACCCGCACAGGTTTCAGTCTCTATCTACGATCAGATCCTTTCTTTCGGAACCCCCATATGACCGCTATCAAAGAGAATCCTATACTATAGTTGCATTGTTGTGCTTTGGAATTAGGGGAAGCTTTGCTTCAACAAGCTTTGCTTCAAACAATGGGCGATTTGACTTCACTTTACTTAAGATTAAAGATCGGGGTTGGGTTGGTCATCATGTCTGATTCCCCTCTATCTAATCCCCCCGAACCGTGCTTACCTTGCGTTATAAGCGTCTT